TTTCTGTAAAATACTCATTTGGGCGAGGGCTTCCAAATACATCGTAAGCTAAACCAGTGCTGACGAATAACCAACCCGCAATAAATAGGGAAGGTATAGTAATGCTATGAATGACCCAGTATCGGATACTGGTAATAATATCAGCAAAAGAACGTTCTCCTGTGCTTCCAGACATGTTGAGCTCCGCATATTCTTGTACAGTCGGGGGGGTCGATTCCGTAAAAGATGAAATCAGTAAATGGAAATCCACTGAAAAAGAATCTTTGTGAGATCGTCAATATTGTACCAAGGGTGTCTTTAGAGTATACCGAATCAGTATAGCGACCCTTCTTCTGACACAGCAATGCAATTTCACAATCAGTATCGAAATCAAGTGTTAGATAATTTCTTTATTCTTTTCTTGTTGTGTAGTTATTTTAATTAATTATAGTATAATTGGTTTTTTCATTATCGGCTTTGGACTAGAAACTGAAGATCCAGTAAAATCTAAATACAAGGGTTTGTTTTCCACTAATTTCTAAAGGAACTTATCGTGAGTCAATTAGATGTAACATTTAAAGATATCCTTTTTGTGGTTGTAGAATTTTTTTTTTTTAGAATTGGTTAGTCGCCCAGTACTACCAGTACTAATAGGAAATCAGTACTAATAGTAAATAATATTTCATGAAAGAAAGAGAACAACGAATAAATAAAAGAATATATTGGCGATGAATGCATTGTTATATTAGACCCAAACAAAAAAGGGATCCTTCTTGACCTAATTGAGAATATGAAAGGACAAAATGTAAAACCGAGTTTTGCTTGATCTGGTCGTGTGATCTTTTTTTTTTCAATTTTATTTCAAAAGAAAGTTTAATTTTTGAATGAAGTTATAAAATAAAAAAAGTTAGTAATTAATTTACGATTTCGAATTTTGAATATTCTATATATATATATATTAATTATATACGTATATTAGTTTATTTAACTCAAGAGTTGACTAAGGAATCTGTTTATTCGCAATTGTGGGATGCGTAAATGTCCCAGATGATGAATTGATTTCTTATTTATGTTACTTTGTTTTTGTTAATATCATCTATAATACTTGATGAATCAAAAACTTTCAATTGAACTTATCCTTTCAATCGGTTGGTGCCTACCCTCGTATCTTTCAAAAATTGAAACTTAGGAAAGTGCTTTCTAAACATATGTAGAAAAAGAACATATTTCATTTAGCCTTTTCATGCCTACTATAACTAGTTATTTTGGTTTTCTACTAGCAGCTTTGACTATAACCTCAGCTCTATTTATCGGCCTAAGCAAAATACGACTTATTTGAAATTAATTAAATGAATAATTCATAAAAAAAAATTCTGTGATAGTTCATATATTTTATAGTTCCTTACCGTATCAATTTCCAATTTTTAGTCATTGAGATTTAGAGTTAATACGTATTACTATTTAAGTTAAGCATAGATATTACCTCCCCACCCCCTCTCTCTCAAACAAATTGAAATGATTGAAGTTTTTCTGTTTGGAATTGTCTTGGGTCTAATTCCTATTACTTTGGCTGGATTATTTGTAACTGCATATTTACAATACAGACGTGGTGATCAATTGGAACTTTGATTAATTAACATCCCCTTTTTTATTGACCTCCTACTTCCTTTAATTCGCGGGAGGTCAAAATTAGATTGGTTTAATTTTTTCGGCATTAATTTTTGATCTAGCGCGACTACGCGACTAATAAAAACACATACTCACGCTCTGTAGGATTTGAACCTACGACATCGGGTTTTGGAGACCCACGTTCTACCGAACTGAACTAAGAGCGCTTTATTATCACAAAGAATATTTTTCGACCCGGATACGTCTTGGATATATACTATAATAAAATAAAAAACGAAAGATTTTTTTATGTATATCCAATTTTGTTTTAATCGATCTTCCCCGTTACTGTTCAGAAGATAAGTAATAGGTAGGGATGACAGGATTCGAACCTGTGACATTTTGTACCCAAAACAAACGCGCTACCAAGCTGCGCTACATCCCTTTCTTTCAATTGGTCTACAGTATCATTGTAGAGAATCCCTTTTTTGTTTTCCATATTTTTATTTCTTTCTTCCATTGATATAGATATAAAAAAATATCTTGTCATTTCTTTTTTTGGTCTCATATAACATATATTCATATTCAAAATACTATCAAAATAGTAACCTACCTCTATTATATATTATTTTTATTATATTTAAAATATAATTTTTTATATTAAAGTATGAGACCTTATAAAAAAAATTACTATTTTTCGAGAATTTATGGCCTAAAGGGGCGTATTTGTTTCTTTTAAGATTACGAAAAATACTATCTATTTTGTACATTTCAACTTGAATTAGGGATTCCGCGTACAAATAAAAGCGGTCAGTCATTAAGTACATATACACATCTGGTTATATATGTATTAGCATTATGTATTAGAAATAATTAAAGAAGGAGGAGAATTAAAAATGCGAGATCTAAAAACATATCTCTCCGTGGCACCGGTAGTAAGTACTCTATGGTTCGTATCTTTAGCAGGTTTATTGATAGAGATCAATCGTTTTTTTCCGGATGCGTTGATATTCCCTTTTTTTTAATTCTAGTTATTGATATGGTAGGGGGGGAAGGGTATTAGAGATAGAATCAAATATCTGTAACTAATCCCTTCCCTTCTTTTTTTCGAATATATGTTAGAAAAAGAAAAAAGGGATTACCCCTCAGTAAAACTAGTAATTTGAGCCGGGCTCAAATTAAAATAAAATTAATAAAAAATATAATAAAATGTGATGGTTGGGGCAACAATATCATACAAGATACTTAAATAAAAATGAAATGTTGTTCGGTAATTTTAAATTATAAATCTAGTAATATAGTTAGAAATCCTTATATTACTTAATATATTAATATATTGATTTATTGCAACGAAATCTTTCTTTCATAATTAGATTTCGAGTTACCTGCTTTTTTGTTCCTTTCTTCTTCCTCATTTCGGATCGGAAATTTAAAGAATTGAATGAATAAAAAACTAAAGGAGGCTCATGGCCAAGGGTAAAGATGTCCGAGTAACGGTGATTTTGGAATGTACCAGTTGTGTTCGAAATCGTCTTAATAAGGAATCAACGGGCATTTCCAGATATATTACTCAAAAGAATCGACATAATACGCCGATTCGATTGGAATTAAAAAAATTCTGTCCCTGTTGTTATAAACATACGATTCACGGGGAGATAAAGAAATAGATCTAACCAGTCGCTCGTGTGTCAGTACTCCGTTCTAAGGAATAAAAAAAATGACATATTAGATATATATAATATATAACAATATATATTAATTTAAATATAAAGAAACCAAATCCTATTTCGATCAGATCAACCGTGATGGAAAATTAAGAAATAGGATAGGATAAGGAATAAACAAACCATGGATAAATCCAAGCGAGTACTTCTTAAATCCAAGCGATCTTTTCGTAGGCGTTTGCCTCCGATTCAATCGGGGGATCGAATTGATTATAGAAACATGAGTTTAATTAGTCGATTTATTAGCGAACAAGGAAAAATATTATCTAGACGGGTGAATCGATTGACCTTAAAACAACAACGATTAATTACTATTGCTATAAAACAAGCTCGTATTTTATCTCCGTTACCTTTTCTTAATAATGAGAAACAATTTGAAAGAAGCGAGTCAACCGTTAGAACTCCCGGTCTTAGAACCAGAAAAAAATAGGCTGACTCTTGAATGGAATCAAAAATATACCAATCCAAACTCAAATGTGGATTGACTCTTTTTTTTTTTTCAAACGACAAGACAATCAAATCTTTATTTCCTATTTTTCGAAAAAAAAAAAATGGGGGAAAAAGAATAATAAATATTTTTTATTGAACGTGTTTCTTCATTTTGATTTTGATGACGGTTTCATATTTTATCATACTAATTTCTACTCTACCTTCTCAGAGTTCATTCTACAGGGAACTCCATTTAAACCATCCCAACGGATTTCTTTCACTCTCTTTATTTTATGATTTCATTGGAAATCATATAAAGACAACTCTTATTTAATATAGCTATTTGTGCAAGTATTTTACGATTAAGAAGCAACTGTTTCTTGTACAAACTGTGTATTAATTTACTATAACTAAAGTATACTTGATTATCTCGAATTACTGCATTTATACGAGTGATCCACAAACGACGAAAATCTCTCTTTTGTCTACTCCTATCCCGATGAGCCGAAACTAAAGCTCTTATTTTCTGTTGAGTAATAGTCCGAGTAAGTCTTGAATGAGCCCCTCGAAAAGTTGATGCAAATAAACGGATTTTTGTTCTACGTCTTCGAGCAATATACCCTCGTTTAATTCTGGTCATTGAATAAATGAAACTTTGATGAATAACTAATTGATTTCCTTTCGTTCAGTTACTCCCTTCCCGTGTCCTAGTCTATTAATAACAAAACGGATTCTTCCAATGTATAAAATAAAAATTCCAATGGCTTTTGCTACTCTAACCTTCCCGACCACGATTTATTTTTAGGCATTTTGCCTAGAAATAAAAATTGTATTGATATTAAGTATCAAAAACACATAGTAAATTAAAAATAAATAAAAATGAATTCTAGTGGGTTCCGTCGTTTTTATGGTTACTTCTTAAACGGGGAGGTCTTCTCTATACACCGGAGCCTTTCCTTCATTTAATCAATGTTATTGTTAACTTGTACAGTTCACACTCTTTGGCTCTACCCAAAATTATTTAGTACTGGGTCTTTCACAACGAGATCCATTTATACAGTAACGGTATTTAATTATGAAGATTTGCTGAGTAGCTGACCCTGTTAGTCCGTTCGTGCACGAATAAGGCTTTAATTTTGTACCTTAAAAAAAATTTCCCCTGCTTAATGAATACCGTTTGCTATCAATGGGGAATCCTTTTTCATCTTATCTTAAATTTGAATTTAAGGTGATTGGATTTGCACCAATGGGAACCATAAATTTCATACCCCAATCGAAGGATAGATCTTTTTTTTTAAGCTATTGAATATTCAATGGAGTTCGTCCATTCTATCCTACTCACTGGTACGGATCGGTGATATTGGATCAAGTGTTTTCTCCTAGTCCACCGTCTGAACGAGTCGCACATACACCCTAGTACATGTTCCTCGTCGTTGAGGACATCCTCCAAGAGCGGGGGATTTCGTAACATTTCTGATTGGCTGTCTTGCATTTCTAATAAGTTGTTTAATAGTTGGCATGTTGAATCATATAGATAATGGGCTGGTTTAGATCGATCTTAACCGGATACTTAGGAATTTTTTTTTTCTATATTTTTTATTTCTATGTTAAGAAATTTTGAATATAGAATAGTAAATCGTGTAAGAAGATAAACACGAATTTATGTGAAATCCTTTTTATGTGAAATCCTTGTTCTTTTTCTTTTTTATTCAGTCGCTATCTTTTTATTTTTTATTCAGTCGCTACAAGATCAACAATTCCATGAGCTTGGGCTTCTGTTGCTGACATAAAAACATCTCTTTCCATATCTTCGGATACAACCCATAAAGGTTTGCCTGTCCTTTGTGCATAAACCCTTGTGATGGTTTCGCGCAGCTTCAGTAGTTCTTCCGCTTCCAGGACAAATTCTCCCGTCTGTGCCTCATAAAAAGAACTAGCAGGTTGATGGATCATTACCCTGATGATATAATATATGATATAACATAAAAAATGTTTCTTCTATCTCTCATGATGAAAGTGAAAGGTGAGTAGATAAAGAATAATCAAAATAAAAAAGATATAATTGAACAACCGTACAGGCATCTTTTGCGCATTGCATACGGCTCTATAATGGAATTCGCCTTTTTTTACCTTACTTACATAGAAACTAAATGATAGGGTCTATGAGACTTAGGTTGGTAAATGATCCAATAACCACCCTTCTTTTTATAGTAGTTCAAAAATCCTATAAAAATACTATGACGGTTCCGTTGCTTTATATATTTATTTCGTTTGTTATTTAGCAATCCCAAAGTTTCTTTTTTTTTTTTTTTTATAAAAAAACAAGATTTATTTTCTTTTATAACCTAAATATTGTTATCGTCCTGGTATGAAAACAAATAAGTTTGTGACGCTGAAATAGGCCTTCCGATAGATTGACTAAAATGGAAAATGCCTTTTTATCTCATACTACTGTTTCGATACGTAATCTAAGGGTTTAAAAAACATTTTAAATATCGAATTCGAAGTGCCATGCTATTATTACTTAATATTTCATATAGGGCGAAGGCATAGTTGTCTTTTTTTTTTTTTTTTTTCTCAAATCAACTAAAAAACTCATTGGCGCCGAGCGTGAGGGAATGCTAGACGTTTGGTAATTTCCCCCCCGACAAGAATAAAAGACCCCATCGAAGCAGCTAATCCCATGCATACTGTCTGTATATCTGGTCGCACAAATTGCATAGTATCATAAATAGCGACTCCGGGTATTACCCATCCGCCAGGAGAGTTTATAAACAAATACAGATCTTTGGTCTCATCCTCTATGCTGAGATATACCATAAGACCAATAAGTTGATTCGAGATCTCGTTATCAACCCCTTGGCCTAAAAAAAGCAATCTTTCTCGATAAAGTCGGTTGGTTGGGATAAAACGGTATCCCTTATAAACCGTACATGCACCTTTTGATGCATACGGTTCAACAAAAAGAATTAAAAAAAGGAATCAATGTGTAGATTCTAGCTTTTTTTTCATAACAGGTTTTTGAACTTATAAAATAAAATGGACTTTTCTTTCATTTTTTAAGAAATATGGGTTTTGGCCTGTTTTGTTTATCTAAAAAAATAGCTAAGCTTATCTGACTAACTTTTCATTGATGTATTGTTTCATCGAGATACAATCTAAATCGCGATGTAATTTTCTTGTTCCTCACTGGGCTTCTTCAATTTTTTTAGGTTTATGCTCTACTCCGAGTAAAGATCCGCCCGATTTTTATTTGTACATATAGGACAAATGCTCCAATACCATGTCCTTTCACTACGACTTACCTATTTTTTTTTTATTTCATGTCTTCCTGAGATCACTTTTTTTTTAGATAAAAAAATAAAAATAACTAAAATATAATATAAATATGATATTAAGTCGTAATCATAAATAGATTTATTACCAATTGGTTTTTTTTCTAAACGGAGCCTGATACGTCATTTGATTGTTCTAATCAAGTCAACCATAAATTATTATAATTGATAATATTAATCCGTATACCCTCCCTAAAAAACGGACCTAATTGCACTTCACGCTCCAAATTTTTGATAATTGAATCAATCTTTCTCGGGCGAAAGAGGGGATATCTCGATCGGGGAAGAGAACGGGGAAATACCGTATGCCCAATATATCTGACAAGTCGCACTATACGTCAATCCACACTGCATCTTCCTCTCCAGGACTTCGAAAGGGTACTCTTGGAACACCAATAGGCATTAAATAAAAGAAAAATTAAGTACTATAATCTCACTTTGATGTGAAAGCGTAACAATGCGTTTAGTGTCTTAATACTATTAATTTTAGTATCCTATTTTATCCAGAGATTTATTAAGTTCATAAAATAATAAAACAAAATGAATAACGGAAAATTCTTACAAATGATTTCTTTGAATGATGAACAAATACATATGCATTCACTCATATAAAATGGTATCAACCCTCTTACCATTGCGTATTGTTACTTATCGGGTATAGAATAGATCTGCTTCTTTTTGTTCGTAGGAACAAAATAGTTTCATTATTACTAAAAGTAATTATTACGAAAAGCATCAAACAAATATTAATTCTTTCCCCGAGAGAATCCCCTAAAAAAGGGGGTCCAGAGCATAGCTTTTTCCAATGCAATAAAGTTACATTGTGTCTATTTTTCGTTAATAAAGAGGTTTTCCATGGGTTTGCCTTGGTATCGTGTTCATACCGTCGTATTGAATGATCCAGGTCGTTTGATTGCTGTCCATATAATGCATACGGCTCTGGTTGCTGGTTGGGCCGGTTCGATGGCTCTATACGAATTAGCCGTTTTTGATCCCTCTGATCCTGTTCTTGATCCAATGTGGAGACAGGGTATGTTCGTTATACCCTTCATGACTCGTTTAGGAATAACGAATTCGTGGGGCGGTTGGAGTATCACAGGGGGTACTGTAAGCAATCCGGGTATTTGGAGTTACGAAGGTGTGGCCGGGGCACATATTGTGTTTTCTGGCTTGTGTTTTTTGGCAGCTATCTGGCATTGGGTGTATTGGGATCTAGCAATATTTACTGATGATCGTACAGGAAAACCCTCTTTGGATTTGCCTAAGATCTTTGGAATTCATTTATTTCTCTCAGGGGTGGCTTGCTTTGGTTTTGGTGCATTTCATGTAACAGGATTGTATGGTCCTGGAATATGGGTGTCCGATCCTTATGGGCTAACCGGAAGGGTACAGGCCGTAAATCCAGCGTGGGGTGTGGAGGGTTTTGATCCTTTTGTTCCGGGAGGAATAGCTTCTCATCATATTGCAGCAGGTACTTTAGGCATATTGGCAGGTTTATTTCATCTTAGTGTTCGTCCACCCCAACGCCTATACAAAGGATTACGCATGGGGAATATTGAAACAGTACTTTCCAGTAGTATTGCTGCTGTCTTTTTTGCAGCTTTTGTCGTTGCTGGAACTATGTGGTATGGTTCAGCAACTACCCCGATTGAATTGTTTGGTCCCACACGCTATCAATGGGATCAAGGATACTTCCAACAAGAAATATATAGAAGAATTAGTGCTGGCTTAGCCGAAAATCAAAGTTTATCCGAAGCTTGGTCGAAAATTCCTGAAAAACTGGCTTTTTATGATTACATCGGCAATAATCCGGCAAAGGGAGGATTATTCAGAGCGGGCTCGATGGACAGCGGGGATGGAATAGCTGTTGGGTGGTTAGGACATCCTATCTTTAGAGATAAAGAGGGGCATGAACTTTTTGTACGTCGTATGCCAACGTTTTTTGAAACATTTCCAGTTGTTTTGGTCGATGGGGACGGAATTGTTAGAGCCGATGTTCCTTTTAGAAGGGCAGAATCAAAATATAGTGTCGAACAAGTAGGCGTAACTGTTGAGTTCTATGGCGGCGAACTGAATGGAGTCAGTTATAGCGACCCTGCTACTGTGAAAAAATATGCTAGACGTGCTCAATTGGGTGAAATTTTTGAATTAGACCGTGCTACTTTGAAATCTGATGGTGTTTTTCGTAGCAGTCCAAGGGGTTGGTTTACCTTTGGGCATGCTTCGTTTGCTTTGCTTTTCTTCTTCGGACACATTTGGCATGGTGCTAGAACCTTGTTTCGGGATGTTTTTGCTGGTATTGATCCGGATTTAGATGCTCAAGTGGAATTTGGGGCATTCCAAAAACTTGGAGATCCAACTACAAGAAGACAGGTAGTTTGATACATATTGTTTTGTTACTTTTTGTTTTTATTTTATTTGACTGACTATAAGGTCGGGGTACCGGATAAATCTTGATTTGACATTTGACTCGCTGCCCTTTCTTTGATTTTTGTTCTTTCTTTATCCGGGAGACGATCCAAACTAAACAGATATGGAAGCTATAATTGTAAACCACGATCGAATCTATGGAAGCATTGGTTTATACATTCCTTTTAGTCTCAACTCTAGGAATAATTTTTTTCGCTATCTTTTTTCGCGAACCGCCTAAAGTTCCAACCAAAAAATAAAAAAGGGGAAATGATTTTTCATTATCTCAATTGAAAGTAATGATCCTCCCGATAATTGGAGGATCATTACTTTGACTAGTCCCCGTGTTCCTCGAACGGATCTCTTAGTTGTTGAGAGGGTTGCCCAAACGCAGTATATAAGGCGTACCCAGTAAAACTTACAAGTAAACCAGATAAAAAGATGGCAACTAGGGTTGCTGTTTCCATTATTATATAGTTTTAACACATTATATAGTTTTAAGACCACAATGGATCTATGATAAGATCATTTATTTACAACGGAATGGTATACAAAGTCAACAGATCTTAATGAATATAAAATATTATGGCTACACAAACCGTTGAGGGTAGTTCTAGATCTGGCCGCCCAAAACGAACCCGTGCCGGGGGTTTATTGAAACCATTGAATTCAGAATATGGTAAGGTAGCTCCTGGTTGGGGAACTACTCCTTTGATGGGTCTCGCAATGGCTCTATTTGCAGTATTTTTATCTATTATTTTGGAGATTTATAATTCGTCCATTTTACTCGATGGAATTATGAATTAGATTTACAAGAACCATTACCTAGCTTTTTGACTACAAAGTGAAACATTGCATTTAGTTTTCTTTTTTTTATCTTATTCTATTTTGGTAGTTTGACCGTGGAATTTCTTTTTTTCTGTATTTCCGGAATATGAGTGTGTGACTTGGTATAATTGATTCTATGGCTAGTACAGAGAATAGCTGTCATCTTGATAGAGATGGTTTTACTTCGTCAGGTATTCATTTTCGTATCTGGAGCACGGAATATATGAAATATATTACTATTAGAACTATGATTCATACTTAATAGTTAGACCTCGTGGCCGGACTTCAAAACTTTTTTAAAGAGTTAGAAGTTATGTTATAAATAGAATTTATTTTTCAAACTTCTGTTTAGGCTTGTTTTGATCAAAGGACAAAGATTTTTTTAGTCATTAGATCTAGTCATTGAATAAGTGATGATCCAATCGTTCTTACTCAGGGAATTTTGGGACTTAGTTTTAGAAGGTTTTATTAAATCATCGTGGTTCTAGTATGAATCTGCGGTTTTAATCGATTCATAGGGTCTTAACAAGAGAATTCCTATAAATAAAATCAATAAAAAACAGCAGTAAAGTCGCATTACACATAAATAACACCAAACAAAATAGGGAAATAGAAGATTCAAGAGGCCTTAACGAGTAATATCGAGATGAACGAGCCGACTTGATTTTTTGGCATTATAACCACAAGGAATAGTTTTTGGGTTTTTTATTCTTTCATATCTTAAGAAAAAAAGGAATCGTAGAATTAATAAATTAAAAATTTTCTATTCCATACATCCGTTCGAACTATAGTATTGAGGTATTTCTGTTTGAGCCGTACGAGATGAAATTTTCATATACGGTTCTCGGGGGGGGGTCTTCTTGGTTTACCTATCTCAATAAAATCTATGATTGGTTCGAAGAACGTCTTGAGATTCAGGCAATTGCAGATGATATAACTAGTAAATATGTTCCTCCTCACGTCAACATATTTTATTGTCTAGGAGGAATTACGCTTACTTGTTTTTTAGTACAAGTAGCTACGGGGTTTGCTATGACTTTTTATTATCGTCCGACCGTTACAGAGGCTTTTGCTTCTGTTCAATATATAATGACTGAAGCGAACTTTGGTTGGTTAATCCGATCAGTTCATCGATGGTCGGCAAGTATGATGGTCCTAATGATGATTCTACACGTATTTCGTGTATATCTCACTGGTGGTTTTAAAAAACCCCGTGAATTAACGTGGGTTACAGGTGTCGTTTTGGGTGTATTGACCGCATCTTTTGGTGTAACTGGTTATTCCTTACCTTGGGACCAAATTGGTTATTGGGCAGTCAAAATTGTAACGGGCGTGCCTGATGCTATTCCTGTAATAGGATCGCCCCTGGTAGAGTTATTACGCGGAAGTGCTAGTGTGGGACAATCGACTTTAACCCGTTTTTATAGTTTACATACTTTTGTATTACCTCTTCTTACTGCCGTATTTATGTTAATGCACTTCCCAATGATACGTAAACAAGGTATTTCGGGCCCTTTATAAACTTTATAAAGAACGCTCTATACTATTTTGAATCAATCATTTATCACTTGAGGTAGGAACAATAGGATTTCATTGCTACAAATATGGATTATTGAAAAAAATAAGACATGTATTTGGATATTTCTCTTCCACTATACAAAAATATATATTATATATTTTGGACACTTATAGTTGAAGCGAATTCTCCGAAGATAAAATGGATTATGGGAGTGTGTGACTTGAACTATTGATCGGGCCGTGCAGATATATGCCCTTATCTGCCACATTTGAATTTACAACAAAAATAAATGTGTCTTGGTTCCAACCATCGCGTAAGCCCCATACAGAGGATAGGCTGGTTCGTTTGAAGAGAATCCTTTCTATGATCAGATCCGGTCTTGTCGTATATGATATGAACTGGCTCCGTAAGATCCAAGTGATTGACATAATACAGATTATGCTTTATCTATTGCACTTACTAAATAGTATATAAATGTATTCATTTCCTCTGCATTGACTCGATTTATGTATGATACTATCGGAGTGAAACAGGTGATCTAAAGAAGCACAAAGGCTCGACTATATTAGTAACAAGTAAATTCTTTGTATGTAAAAAGCCTCGATAGGGGGGTAAAGGCTAATTGCAAGGTCTGAGACGACCCATAAAGCACTTGATTATAATCAACAT